TCGACCAAGGTATTCACCAAAGAGGCAGAAGCCCTTTTGAAAGAAGCTATTCAAGAACAAACGGAACGCTTTCTACTTCAGGAGCAGTTATAGGTATAAACTCAAGGGCAAAGGCATTGATCACTTTTCAATTCAAGTACTATTAGTACTCAATTGGAATGAAAAGCTTCTAGAATAAAAGAAAAGATTAAAAGCAAAGAATTTCATTCAAATTGAAATTTTACTTAGAATTTTGAATTCTATTATTAAAGTAAGAGTAATAAAATGAATGAATCAATTATACTATAAAGCTTATTATAGTATAACATACTATATATCTATTTCTATATCTATAAATAATTCTATTTATATTTAGAATAAAATTCGAATATCTAGTATAAGATTAAGTGTCTCTTAGAAAAACCCTAAATTTTGACATAGATAAAAATCTAACAAAGATATGGAAATCAATTGCGTCCATGCGTCCAATAGGATTTGAACCTATACTAAAGGTTTAGAAGACCTCTGTCCTATCCATTAGACAATGGACGCTTTTCATTCCAATTTGTTTTTTTTTTACTTTAAAGAATTAAAGAAAAAGAATGCGAGATAATTATTAGATTTTTAGAATTCCCTATTAATTATTAATATAGAAAATTAATATAAATAAAAAATTCAAAATGTAATTTATTTTGAGTAAAAAAAAGGTATGTATAATAAATACTCAAAATTTTTCAAATTTGATATTATATCCAATAATATATCATAGTATCTTAATTAATTAAGATTATTAATAACTTGAATATTTTAGATTTGAATAAAATATTCGGACTTTTATGCAAAAAAAGACAGTTTTTCGTAGAATTATTCCTTGGTATTCTATTAGATTTAGATTAGAATTTAGATTCTAATGCATCCTAATATTATTATTCTAGACTTTACTTGCCTAGAATAATAGATAAAGCGGGTAGCGGGAATCGAACCCGCATCGTTAGCTTGGAAGGCTGAGGGTTATAGTCGACGTTGATTTATCTTAACGTCTCTAATTCAAAACCGAACATGAAACTTTGGTTTCATTCGGCTCCTTTATGGAATATTGAGAAATTCCCATATCATCGTATAAAAAATGTGAACCCAAAAAATTCATTTAATATTAATTTCTTAATCTTAATAATAAAAAAGAATCAAATTGATTTAGTATTTTTAGATTTTTATATTGAATTGTTATTAATAACAACTAAAACTTTGATTCTTTTTTTGAACTTGGACCCATAACATCTATGTCGGCTTTCTCTCTTACTGCGGTCAAAAGAAGGCGCTTTCTAGATGATCCCTATAGAAGAATGGGGGAGAGGAATTTGAACAATTTTTCTAGTTACTTCGTTATCTATTTCTATTTGAATTGAAAGAATCCTTAGGAAAAGTTTTTTGTTTACGCCGGGCTAATAAAATCAAACAAAACTCAATGTCTCTAGTAAACCAAAGTCACCTTTTAATAGCTATTTCGCTTTAATCTTTTCTAAACAAAAATCAAAGATTTAGTTACGATTATAAATAAACTTTTCTATATTTATCCATGGACCCTTTACTCATACTCATGAATGTATTCATTCAATTGAGAACATTTTGTTTCGTAATTTCAAAATCCAATTTCTGTTTATGAAGTTATAGTTGACTCTTGGATACAAATTACGAGAATGTATATTCTTCTTCGAATCTTTTATTGAAAGGTAAAGGATTGAATCCTTTTAAGAAATAAAGTTTTTGATCGGACTATGAATCCAATTGAAGGACCCCTTAACCATTAAGGGGCTATTAGAACGAATCACACTTTTACCACTAAACTATACCCGCTATAATCCCATTATTATATATAAAGGATTTTTTGTCGAGTAAAGTAATTAGTCGTAATTAATATATGATCAAAGAAGAATCATCAAAACGAAAAGGGGAGCATTGACTTAGTTTTTTGTCAGTACACTTTAGGAAAGGAAAACTCCTTCCTGTTTAACTAACTATTTAAATAACTAAAAAAGATCTTTCTTTTTCGAAAGGGGTTTTGGTGACTGCTGGCCAAAGCTCATTAATTCAGAACCAAAATAAAGGTATTCTTCAAAAAAGCAGGGTCCTTTTTTTTATCCAGTAAAAAAAACAATAAAATCAGAAATGAGACTATGATTCTTTAATTATAGAAAACAGAAATGGAAATATTCCCCTATTCTTATTTTTCCTTCTTGTTTGAATAACAAAAAAGGGGCCCGGCTAGGTACCGACCGGGGCCAGGCCGTGGAAATCAACAAGAAAAAGGAGAGCTATTTCATATGACCTTTTCATATGAAATTGATATGAGAAGCTATTTACATATATAGTATTCTTCTGTAATTTCTAAATTTTTATTATTAATGTGTCTAATTTTTATATTTGACTTAAAAATAGAATATTTCACTAGAATTTATATTTAAAATAGATTTATTAGTTATTTATTCTTCTATATAAAAGCTTTAATTTATTTTCTATTTCTTATTTTTTTTGATTCAATTCAATCTTCAAATTATTCTAAATTAAAGCTTTTATATAAGGATCTAAAACCCTTATATTAATTATTAATGAATAATTAAAAAATAAAATTTTACACTACCTTTTATAGTAAAAGTGTGATAGTAATAGTTAAAAGATAGTGAGACAAAAAAGCGCTTTTTTTTCATTTGGCAAGCATTACATACTTTTTTTATATATGGAACTTTTGAAATTTTACCAATTAAATTAATTGGGAGAGATGGCTGAGTGGACTAAAGCGTCGGATTGCTAATCCGTTGTACGAATCTTTTGTACCGAGGGTTCGAATCCCTCTCTTTCCCTTTCTGTTACGTTGGTAACTCTTGGTATTTTCATTTTCTTTCGAATTAATCCCCTTATTTTTTTTTGAAAAAACGTTCTTTTAATCGTTTTTCTTTTCATTTTTATGGTTAAGGATGTGAAAGAGATAAAATCCTAAAAACAGTTAAAAATGAAGAAAAGAAAACAATTTTTTTTTATTCTTCACGTCCGGGATTTCGTCCTGGATCATTAGATAGGAATCCGAAGATGAATAGAGAAACAAAGAATATCACTACCGTATAAACAAAAAGTTTGAGAGTAAGCATTACATAATCTCCAAGATCTTCTTTATTTGTTTGGGAAAAAGAGAATAGATTTTCAATTTTTAGAACATAGAAAAAAGATCAAATTTTTCAGAAATCTGTTTCTAAATCTAAAGTTGGGTTGAGTCTTTTATTCTAATTTTTCATTTTTTTTTTTTTTTTTCAGATATTGCGGAGGAGACTCTAATTAGAATATTTATTTATACTTATCTATATTCTATAAATGAGTTGATCTAGCTTTTTCGCGGTTATATATGAATCTCAATCGTTTATTTCAGGGTTCATACTGTAAGACTCATCTGATCTTATCAATTGTTTTATTTTTTTTTTTCGGGACTCAATTATGAATTTTGTAGCACGGTATTTAAGATCTTATCGAAAACTTACAGCAGCTTGCCAAACAAAGGCTAAAAGAAAAAAGAAAAGAGGGATTACAGGCATAATATCTACGATCGGTTTCAAAAAAGCGTAGGCCTCTGGCAATTTGGCCAAGACAAAACTGCTTGAATAAAGGGCATAATTAAAACAGATCCAGATCAAACTAAAGATATTAAGCATAACATAATTTTTATTCTTAAACATAGAAAGATACTTTTTTTGAGTTATTAATATAATAAATATAATAGATTTTTAAATTTTTCATCTAAAAATGACTAAAGTAATGTAAAAAGTTGGAGTATACTAAGCAAAAATTCTTCATTCAATTCTGAAAAAAAAACGAATAGAAGAAATCGTACTTTCATCCAATATCTTAATTGAATTATATATTATGATCAATAAATGAAGTTTCATTTTATATCTACATGTATCAAAATCCTACGAGCTATCTAGTTCATAGAAATTTTTGACTGGAATTGACGAACAACCAACAACACTATTAGTGTTTAGTAGTAACGAATAGAAATGGGGCGTGGCCAAGTGGTAAGGCAACGGGTTTTGGTCCCGCCATTCGGAGGTTCGAATCCTTCCGTCCCAGAGCATACCCATATAGAATATAAAATCAAATTTGATTTTTATTACTATTCTAAATATTTATATTCTTTATATAAATATATAAATATAAGAGTATCTATTCTCAGTATATCAGAATAATTATTCATAGTTTAACTATATCAAAATAAATCTTTTTAGAATCAAAAAAGCTTGTCTTTTTGAGCACCTTTCTGTAATTCTAATTAGTTCTAAGTTCGAAATAGACCTCGCTTAATTCACTTAATTCAATCAATAGAATTAAGTGAGGTCTATTAATCTAATCTATTTACGGATGTAAAATATGTAAACAAAAAAGAAATTACATTACATATTCATATAGAAACAAAAAAAAAATAAAGAATTCAAATAGATCGTATAGATTAGCTAGATATCTAAGTGAAAAATTTGGATTACTCAAAAATATGGATAAAATATAGATATCGATAGTACCCCTCAACCAATTACAATTACTTATTTATTTATGATTCCTTAATGGAATTACATGCTTTAGCTAAAGGAGGCATATGCTCAAACTTCGTTTGAGACGCTGTGGTAGAAAACAAAGAACTATTTATCGAATCGTTGCAATGGATGTTCGATCCCGAAGAGATGGCAAACCACTTCGAAAGGTTGGTTTTTATGATCCAATAAAAAATCAGACCTATTTAAATTTTCCTGATATTCTCTATTTCCTTGAAAGGGGTGCTCAACCTACAGAAACTGTTCAAGATATTTCAAAGAAATCGGTTTTTTTATGTAACTCCGCCTTAATCAAAGAGAATTCAATCAATGAAATAAAAAAACGGGGGGTTATATGATTTATATATAACTATATAACTTGGTCAACCCTTATTTTCTACTCCGCTGAATAAATGAAAAAAAGGGTTTTATAATGAAAATTTCGTCATAGCCTTGCCTTTTTCGTGGAGTATTTTTGGTTGGAATTCAATTAACAATGAATTCTTTACGCCTAAACTTTTTTCTATCCCTATCTATTACGGAAACACCATTCAAATAAACACAAGCTTTATGCTTGTGTTTATTTCTTTATTTTTATTTATATATTCTAAAAATAGAAATAAAATTAAACTAATAAGAAATAAACAACTTATTCTTCTATATATTCTATGATATATATATATATAGAAGATATAGAAGAATATGGAATTTTATAGAATTTTTTGCTTTCTTTATTGTATTCGTTATCAAGTGTATTTTTTTCTCAACATTCACACTCATATTGACAGTAGCCTCTCAACCAAATATAATTCGTTGTGGATAACTGCATCTATTGTTATACCTTTTTTTTTACTTCATTACATAGCAGGGGATAAGATAAGCGACAGCAAGAAAGGATTTCTGAATTTGGATTATATCCTTCATTTTTAGTTGATAATTTCTTGTAGTTTTTTTTATTGATAATTATAATTTCTTGTAGTTTTATCTGATCCGTTCGTTTTTATGTTTCGAATCAATTCTCCTTTTTATCTTTCAGTTTCATGCGCCGGGGAATTCAATTTCTTTTCTTTTTATTGGGATTTCGATTGTATCTATCTATCTTAATTTTGATTTATTAATTTAATAATAGGTTTTTTTGGGGGGTTGCTAACTCAACGGTAGAGTACTCGGCTTTTAAGTGCGGCTAGCATCTTTTACACATTTCTATGAAGAAATCAATTCGTCCATACTATCGGTAGAGTTGGGAAGACCGCGACTGATCCAAAATAATAAGGAATGAATGGAAAAAACAGCATGTCGTTTCAATGGAGAATTCCAGGAATTTTTTTATTACCAAAGTGATCCAAAACTTTGTTTGAATTCTTGGCGCAAAACCAAAAAAACTCAAAGTCGGGTTAAGTAAATAAATGGATAGAGCCCCAGAGCTCAAATTCTAGGGAGATGAAAAAAGCAACGAGCTTCTTTTCTTAATTTGAAGAATTTTCCGATCTAATTATATGTTAAAAATAATATTAGTGCCTGATGCGGGAAAGGGTTTTTCCATGAGTGGATTCTCCTTTTTTTATGAGTCCTAACTATTAGCTATTCACCATTATAATTCTGGGGTGGAGCCGAAAGTGTATAAGAAGCAGTATATTGATAAAGAGATTGTTTCCCAAATCAAAAGAGCGATTGGCTTGCAAAAATAAAAAAACTTCTAGGCATCTTTTTATCCTTTAATGAACATAAAACAATTAGATGAACATAAAACAATTAGATGGATAAAGGAGAGGATAGAGAATCCGTTGATGACTTTCTCTTTTGCCGAGGTATTTTTTCGTTATCTTACTCTATTTATTATTTCTTTTTTTCTTAACTATTAACTATAAATACTCTTGTTTTGACTGTATCGCACTATGTATCACTTGAGAATCCCAAAAACCTTGCTTTTTTATGAAATTTCAAATGGAAGAGTTTCAAGGATATTTAGAATTAGATCCATCGCAGCAGCATGACTTCCTATATCCACTTATTTTTCGGGAGTATATTTATGTATTTGCTCATAATCCTGGTTTAAATAAGTCCCTGTTGTCACAAAATGTCAGGTATGACCATAAATTGAGTTTACGAATTGTAAAACGTTTAATTACTCGAATGTATCAACAAAATTTTTTGATTATTTCCACTAAATATTCGAATCAAAATTTGTTTTTTCGATACAACAATAATTTATATTATCAAATGATATCGGAGGGGTTCTCCCTTATTATGGAAATTCCATTTTCCACACGATTCACATCTTGTTTAGAAAGGCCAGAAAAGGTCAAATCTCATAATTTACGATCAATTCATTCCATATTTCCCTTTTTAGAGGACAAATTTTCACATTTAAATTATGTGTTACATGTACTAATACCCTATCCGATCCATCTCGAAATCGTGGTTCAACTCCTTCGTTGTTGGGTGAAAGATGTTTCTTCTTTGCATTTATGTCGATTTATTCTTCATGAGTGTTGGAAGTGGAATAGTCTTCTTACTTCACAGAAATCCATTTATATCTTTTCACTTTCACAAAGTAATCCAAAATTTTTCTGGTTCCTATATAATTCTTATGTATATGAATACGAATCTATCTTCCTTTTTCTACGTAACCGAGATTCTCATTTACGGTCAAAATCCTCTCAGGTCCTTCTTGAGCGAATCCATTTCTACGGAAAAATAGAACATCTTGCAAAAGTATTTCCTAATCATTTGAAGGTTATCCTGTGGTTTTTGAAGGATCCTTGCACTCATTATGTTAGATATCAAGGAAAAGCCATTTTGGCTTCAAAGGATACGCCTTTTTTGATGAATAAATGGAAATTTTACCTTGTAAATTTATGTCAATCTAACTTTTATGCGTGGTCTCAACCGGAAAGGATCTATTTAAACCCATTATCCAAGAATTCTATCGACTTTTTGGCCTATTTTT